TGATTTAGAACAAACTTTTCCCTTACTTCATAGAAAAGGCAGGGAATAGCCAATTTATTCTTATGGAATATCTAGGAATACAAAAATTGAATCGGAAATATCGACAAATTGGCGCGCAGTCCAAAGAAATGAAAAAAAAAAGGGGGGCCTCCGTTCCAATTTAATCTCTATCTAATTTTCTTATCAGAATAGCGGATCGAGTCCGAATTCAATAGGTCAGGTCTACTTACTTTTCCCCTTTTAGTTGCTGATTTCTAATCTTTCCAACGGATTAGGTTGAAATAATGAAAAAAAAAAAGAGGAATATTTGGTGATTCAATAGACGCCTTCTCTTTTCATTTTAATGAATAAATGTTCCATTTTATAATTACTAGAACATATTTTACTTATATTATACAGTTGTTTCCTTTTTCCTAAAAAAAAAATAGCAAGAAGCAAATCTATTCTATGTTCAAATAGTACGATTCGGGTTTTATGAAAAAAGTAAAAAGCCCCTTATCGGATTTGAACCGATGACTTACGCCTTACCATGGCGTTACTCTACCACTGAGTTAAAGGGGCCCTTTAATGGAATTCCTGAATTGAGTCACTTTGTGGATAAGATATCTCTCTCCCACTATAATTACACAACATATATATATTATAGACTATCAAAATAGACTATACTATATAATAAAGTCAATTCATAGTGGCTAGTGGCTCTTTCCGGAAAAACAAAGTTGATTTACTAGAACGATTTTTTGAGCTTTTTAACCTAGTACTTCAAGGCCGGCCCTCTTTTTTCCTTGGCTTACCCATCAGAACAAAAATCACTTGATACATGTACCTACCAATTTGACATAGATCCAAGATTTTGCATTCAATCATATGATTAAATCATATGCTGGAGAAGGTCGATTTGTCCCCTTATCCCCTTAATCAATAAAAAAAATTCCTCCATTTTCGGGATTTATCCTTTCTTAATTTTCTGGTTTACTAGGAAGGCACATTTCGTCTTAAAAGCAAGATGAATGAATCAATAAAGTGGAAGAAATGGAATTGAAAGTTGTATTTTGATTTTTGGGGGTGTATAAACCATTCCAAAAAGGAACCCTTTCCCTCGTATTTAGTTCTATTTTTTTTTTAAGATAAAGGGTTATATATATTTAATCGAAACTTTTTTTTTCATGCGGTTAGAATTAAGGATTCATAAATAGGAATGACGAATCAAAAAACTCTACAGAATCGTGAACGTGAGGCGTGGAAGGATCTCTTGGGTCGAATCATATTCTTCCATTTTATTAACTCTATTGACAATTTCGAAAAACTGTTAATACTATGAGCATAGTATGATGGCGGTCGGACACGTATGCCCCCATCGTCTAGTGGTTCAGGACATCTCTCTTTCAAGGAGGCAGCGGGGATTCGACTTCCCCTGGGGGTAGGGTACTACAAAAGGAAGTTGATCGTGCATTATCAATGAGCCTAAAATGGAAAATGGAATTTCTTTTTCCTGGGTCGATGCCCGAGCGGTTAATGGGGACGGACTGTAAATTCGTTGGCAATATGTCTACGCTGGTTCAAATCCAGCTCGGCCCAAGAATTCGCTCATAGATCCTGAGATGTAAATTTTTGTCTTCCCGAACGCACGATACGTTGGAATAAAAGAATTCCATTTTTCTAAAAAAAAGGATCTAGATTCATATCAGTATCTGTAAGTATAAAGAAAGCCTAAGGAAACGCAAATTTTGATTTAAACATTTATTCTAAATCGATTTAAAAATAAGGTTAAAAATAAGGAAAGGATCAGTAGTAATGTAATTTGTGTCGCTCTCACCAAAAATTTTTAATTCAACCCGAAAAATATTGATGCGGTATACCTTACTTATTTCCCTGGGATTGTAGTTCAATTGGTCAGAGCACCGCCCTGTCAAGGCGGAAGCTGCGGGTTCGAGCCCCGTCAGTCCCGACGGATCAAATAAACACATAAACTCATCTCTCCATTTTTCTTTTCTGACAAAAAGAGGCACTAGGAATTTTTTTCGTTTTTCGTTATTCTCACCAAACACAACCAAATATATAAATTTTCATTACTTCAACTAGTACCGATTGGTGGGAGAGAGGTCGAATTGTATTAGTCCAATTATTGGAAACCTCATATTCAGGGTTCAAAGGGATAGCGTACTGCGTCTGGTTTTTAAATTTATTGCCTCTATCTAATGGGATAGAGTATCATATGTTTCTCGGGAGCACATACACAACTAGAATTCATTTCTTGTACACTACAAAATAGAATTGGAGTTACCCCGAAAAAGAGTTTTCAGATTCAAACTCTCTCCTTTTCTATCTATGCAGTCTCAATGCCCCAAACTAACTCCTTTTAAAAAATATCTATCTAATTCAAATTTTACACCGAACTTTTAATGTATGCTATTACTAATGTCAGAAAAGAGAATATTAATAAAAGAAAGAATGTTATTGAAGATTAGATCTTTTATACCGGAATTTCGCTTTTTCACACTTTTCTTTTTCTTGTGAAAATTATATCATAATAAAAAAACAGGAGTTTCGAGTTTAACTCCTTCCCCCCCCCCTTTCATTTTACTTCTATTGTTGTTATTTTTTATGGGGTCAATGCAATGTAAGTGGAAAACGGTCAGATGCTACTTCATCCGATGATTGTCCAAGTAAGACGGTAGGTTATGAATGGAAAAGAAAAAGAGTTCTTGATTCGATTACGAATTCAATTACGAATTCAATTTTCTATTGAGTATGGATAAAGGATCTTCCTATGTTATACTATTACTATTTAATTCGCGACGACGAGGTGATTTGATAGCCCAGATATTGTTATTTATAAGATTGATACGATTGAATATCATCGAGATGTAATTCATCCCGTTGAATTTCCAGGTGAATTTTTTTTATCTCTATGGGATTAAATCCCGAGTTATTGCGAAGTAAAAACCAATTAGATTATGGAAGTAAATATTCTCGCATTTATTGCTACTGCACTCTTCATTCTAGTTCCTACTGCTTTTTTACTTATCATATATGTAAAAACAGTCAGCCAAAACGATTAATTTGAATGAAACTTGACTTCTTAGGGCTTTATCAATGAGACTGATTTAAGAAAGAAACAAAGGATTCCAATTTCGTTTCTTAAATCTTCAATTAAATACACAGGCTAGAATCACCAATATTCTATGAGATTTTATAATATGGTAGAAAGATTGATATCTTTCTTTCTACCATACTATCTATTAGATTAGCGGTTTTGTAGTGTATAAAGTTGTACTGTCTAAAGAGCCAGGCTTAATGTAGATCAATCTACAATATCTATCTTCATATAATATATATATATCGATCGAATTCTATCTATAGAATATACCATAGAGCCCTAGTGCGATTGCTTTGCTACATTTATTTTTTATTTATATTGATTCCGATTAATTATTAATCCGAAATAATAAAAAAGTAACTCTGACTTTTACGGCTTTAATTCCGAGATTTCGGATTATTTTAAACCGAAATCCCAGTATCCATCGAAAAAAGAAAATAAAAGAAGTAAAAAGTCTATGGGCAAGGACGCCCATTAATTTAAGAAAATAAAAGCCAGTAATATGTTTTCTTTAATTTAAAGAGGCAAACAAAGAAAATTAAAATACAAATAAATAATAAGAAGTGGTCTGTTATTACTCATTGTCCCTATATAAGTTTACGAAGATCCCTGCGGCGAAATAGAGAATTTAGGAAAATGCAAATTTCTTACCACCCCCGCGTGTATCCCCTTCCGAAATACAAACATGGGAATCATTGAAATATATATATATGTTTGATTGGCATTATTCTAATTATATTTAGGTATAGTTAAAGTTAAAACAAAACGCTTTGTATAATAATCTATAAAACAATCGATAAAGTTTGATTCCTTACCGCAATTAGATTAATAGTATTTCTAGAGTCCACTTCTTCCCCATACTACGAGTGAAAGGGAAAATGTAAAGACTACCATTAAAGCAGCCCAAGCGAGACTTACTATATCCATGTGAATTATGTCCCCTATCTTTAGGAATATGAAGGAATTATTCCATTCTTGTTCACTAATAATAGTGAAATCCAGGGTGCATAGTCAAAAGGGGATTCTTACCCCAAACTCTTTTTTTAATGAACCAACCCAATAAATGCACTTATCATAAATTTTTGCAAAATTTTCTGATCATTACGATTTCTAGTCGAATTGGGAAAGATGAAGCACAAGCAAAATATGCAACGATCCCTATGGCTAAGGGAGTATTACTAAATATAGCAGGTAGGAATAAAAACTATATTAATATAACCAAAGTAGATCATTATCTATCACACACATACCTCTATTTTCTTTTCCATTTGGTCTATTTCGTCTCTGTGAAAAAAAGGAGAGACAGTCGATACAGAAGTTTTTTGCCGCTTTTTTATATAAAATAGAAAAACTGAATTATACAATCAAATATTGATCGAATATCTGAGTCCTCAAAGACATTCGTGACTTTGTAGACCACAGTAGTTTCTCCACAATTACTAATTGTTAGACTCCCTTTGGTTATCCAATCTAATTAAAGTTAAAGGCCCAGTCAATAAAAATTCCATTACATTAATCGTGTAGTGTAAGGGCTCTCAAGACTTATCGATTCCCTTCCTAGTACGAAAAATTTTTTTAAAATCCTAGACACAAAAAGTTACAGATCTTTTGAGAAACCTCTATATGTTTCGAATCAAGTGCGTACCGGCAGCTCCCTCTTTCCCCTCTACTGGGGAATATTTCGGTGAGTTATATAAAAAAAAAGAAGGGATTTTCGGTCTTTTGTTGATCAGGCGACACCCAGATTTGAACCGGGGAAAAAAGGATTTGCAGTCCTCCGCCTTACCGCTCGGCCATGTCGCCAAAAAAGAGATGACAATATTACCCCCTTTTTGCTTGCGGGGTGGATTACTGAACTTCGTTTTTTTGTACTTGCATCTTGAATCTCGGTTGCCTTAAA